TGTAAATTCGTTGGCAATATGTCTACGCTGGTTCAAATCCAGCTCGGCCCAAAAATTCGTCAATTTCCCATGAGATGGTATAACCCCTTACCCTTCAGAAATACCTGATACAGAGGAATAAAAAAGAATCCAATTTTCGGATATATTCTTTAATTTCCCTGGGATTGTAGTTCAATTGGTCAGAGCACCGCCCTGTCAAGGCGGAAGCTGCGGGTTCGAGCCCCGTCAGTCCCGACGGATCCAATCAATACATCAATTCAACTCCCTCTTTTCTATGAAAGGTGTGGCAGAGTCGGATTTCATTCCTAAGGGGAATCTTTTTTTTCTTTCGCATTTCTCATCAAACATATAGATGAAAATTTTTATTACTTCAACTAGAACTCGTACCGATTGATGGGAGAAAGACATACATGGATTAGTACAATTATTGGTAGCATTATATTCAGTATTCCAAGAAATATTGGGTCTGCTTTTTCGATTGCTCCCGATCCAGGGAACAGAATATGGAATAGAATACCCTATATTTCCAGGGAGCACATACACAAAAGAAATTATTTTATTGTACAACCCAAAATGAATTTAATCGAAGCCTCCCCTTGGACTACTTTTCTTTTCTAGATTCAACTATCTTCTTTTCTAGTTCTGATTTTATGTAACCTCAATTACGAATTTTAATTTGAAAAAAAAAATTCATGAAAATTGCATACTGAGCTTTTAATATATCTGTCCCAGTACTAATCATCTAAGGAAGGAAGATAAAAGAAAGCTAAAGATCAACCAAGGACCCCATCCCTCTTAGTGACGAAATGCAGAATTTTTTCCTTCCTATTTCCCATTTCTTTTTGGGTTTCGATGGAAACCCAAAAAGAAATGGGAAATTAGACCCTTTCTACCGAGATTCATCTTTATCACACTTCTTTGTATTCCAAAGAAAATTAAATCATTAAAAATGTAGTTTAGAACTTAACTTCTTTTTTTCCCTTTCACTCACTTCTATTCTTTATTATATTACTATATACACTAATTTAGTATTATTCTATTTAAATTCAAATAAAAAAAATAGTAAAGGAGCAATGAGCCGTGGATGGAATCAAATATGCTTTATTTACAAACAAAAGTATTTGCTTATTCGATTGAGAAAAATCAATATACTTTTAATAGTGAATCAGGATTAACTACGACAGATATAATAGAAAAAATCATATATCACCTAATATATTCCTTTTTTCTTTTCTATTTATAGTAATGTTTTATTCGATTTCGAATAATAGTTCACTGCGATTTTAACATATCTATTGTTTTTATTTTATTTGTTTTCGACTTCTTTTTATAACTTTTTATAAAGAGAAGTAAAGAAACAAAATAAATAGTAAAGAATGATTCCTTTTGAATAATAGATTCATTATTTGGGTTTGTGACTAATGGAAGTCGAACGGTGGTGAGATGATACTTCATCTGATGATGATACAAGGAAGGCGTAGGGTAGGTTATAGAAAAGAAAGAATGGAACCGAATAATAAATAAAAGAATTCTTGATTGGATCAGGAATCCTATTTTGGATTCGATATGGATAAAAGACCTTCCTATGGTATATACTATTCAATTCTCGATGATGAATTGATTTGATAGGTCTGATATTGTTATTCATCTCATGATATTGATCCGATTTAATATCATCGAGAGGGATAATTCATCCATGGAATTTACAGACGAAAGATTTATCATCTCCATGGGATTAAATCCCGAGTTATTTTGAAGTAAAAAACACTGAGATTATGGAAGTAAATATTCTTGCATTTATTGCTACTGCACTGTTCATTCTAATTCCGACTGCTTTTCTACTTATCATTTACGTAAAAACAGTCAGTCAAAATGATTAAAAATTCATATTCATTAAATAAATTTTAATGAAACGCGACTTCTGAGTTCTCATCAATCTTCTGAGTTCTCATCAATGATTGAAGAAAGAAAATGAAAAGAATTTCAATTTCACGTAATGAGCAGACTCGAATCGGCAGTATTCAATGGGATCTGATAGTATGGTAGAAAGAAATATATGAATCGTTCTTTTTTTCTACCATACTACTATTAAATGGAAATGTATACTCAATAATAAAAACTTAATATCGATCACTCTCCAATATTATCTCCCTATATAATATGTATAATATATAGAATAATAATAATATCAATTTCATATATGGAATGTACATAGGACCCAATTCGATTTCTTTTCTACATCTATTTGTTACGATCAATCTGAAATAATCGGAAGAGAGCTCTTACTCTTATGTTTCCAATTCTTCGATTTCTTATTATTTCCAAGATGAATCTCCGTATCTATTGAAATAATCAATCAAGGAAAGTTTCTTAATAAAATAATAAGAAAGTGGTTTTTTCATTTAGCATTTCGAAGAAGTAATTGATTTAGCCATTGACAGGACTTCTATGAGAGCTTCTTCGAATAATTTTGAAAAAGAATAGTAAAGGTTATCCATTTTTAACAGAGTTTTAATGCTTGAACCATGAAGTGAAATGAGTCGACATAAATCCAATTTATAAAATAATAAAACAAGCGGTAAATGCACAATATGCGACTCTCACAACGCAAGATCTTATTATACTATCCCGTTAAACAATCAATATTTCTATATTCTTTCTCATAGAAAGTGTGTATACACTTAACAGAACGACTTCTTTTTTGAACAGTAAGGAGGGAAAGAAATCAAAGGGGGTCCGATCTTCCTCATTGTCCATCTATACTTCTGGTAAGAGCCCATTCGTTGAAATCGAAAATTTAGGAAGAATTCGGTTGGAATAAATTTCCTATCATCTGTATTCCCTTTCAAAATACAAAGAAAGGGAATCATTGAAATATCTGTTTGATTGAAAAAGTATTATTCATATAATACATTAATTCGGCTAGAATCCAATGAAATTTCAAAAATGATGCTATTTTTATTTTAAATCGTTAAAAATGCTTTGCAGAACGATCTAGAAAACAATTGATACAGTTTTCGTGATCAACTCAATTAAATTAGTAATACCTCTAGAGTCCACTTCTTCCCCATACTACGAGTGAAAGAGAAAATGTAAAGACTACCATTAAAGCAGCCCAAGCGAGACTTACTATATCCATGTGAATTATGTCCCCTATTTCGATGAATATTAAGGAATTTTTACATTATTCCTCACTAATAATAGTCGAATCAATTGGTCAGAGTCAAAAAGGTATTCTGACCCAACACTCTTGATGAACCAATCCAATAAACAAACCCATTTATAAAAAATTCCTATATGATTTCGAATCGGGAAAGATTAAACACAACAATCAAAATAGAGAGTCATATCTCAAAGGAATGTTTCTAATCGAAGATATAGGAATAGATTTATTTATTCCTATTCTTTTTTTTGTCGATCGTTATAAGAGTGGAAGTTGATTATGTTCTTTTCTTGACTGAGGGTTTGCCGAAAAGAATTTCTTTTTGTACTTTTAAAAAACCAATTATCCATCCAATCTAATATTGATTCAATGCCTAAGCATTCAGAGACTCTCGTGAGGCCGTGTATAAATTGCGCCCCTTCTATCCCTAGAATCTTTTTTTGCGTCTAGAATTCATGGATTTACAATCCTTTCAAAAACCACCAAACCTTATGCTTAGAATCAAACAAATAGTAAGAGTCGTTTTTCTCTGCTTCTGCTTGCTGGGGAATAATTGGACTAGTTATATCAGCAGAACAGAATAGGAGATTTCTAATCTTTTGTTGATTAGGCGACACCCAGATTTGAACTGGGGAAAAAAGATTTGCAGTCCCCCGCCTTACCGCTCGGCCATGTCGCCAAAAGGATACAAAATAGATGAAACTTTTCCCCCTTTGGGTTGGATTAGTGAACTTATTTTTTTATTGGACTTGCATTTTGCATCTAGCTCAAAACACACGATGCTTAAAAACTTCTCCTCCCTTTTCTATTGAAAAAAAAAAAATATGGATTTTCCGTGACAAAAACCTAAACTTATAACAAATTTGAACCATTAACTATTGACTGCTGACTGTTAATTCATCAGCAATTCTTGAATTTGAATCTCTATTTTTGTTTTCCTACTGAGATAAGAAAATACAAATTGATATAGAACTCATCAATATGGATTCTTTTCAATAAAAAACCCTTCTTAATTCTACTAAATTAAAATTATAACAACAATTATGAGTATATGTAAACCCGAAAATCGAAATTGTTACACAGATATCTAACGGGGTATTTGATTTCTATATGTTGTCTATAGAGAATTCTCCGTCAATTATCGTGCTTCGATTTTTCATTAAATAAAATACATTGGAATAAAATGGAAATTTTTGGATAGAGCACGACCGACGCTGCCCTGAATAGAACGACAATAAGGAGGAAGAAGGATCTATATACTATATCTGCACATGTATTAATAAATACAATACAACCCCTCTTTCTACACCTCAGAATCAAATTCGACTAAAAAATAGATAAAAATACCTCTCTTCTCAGCGAATCTTTTTTTGAAGAATAGAATCCATGATAAGGGGTTAGTGCAAAAAATCGACTCTATATTTTTTCTTATTTTTATGGTTTTATATCAGTGAAAAGAGCAAATACTGAATCTGTTTTTTTCTAGTAGTCAAGCAGATTCGAATATGGAATAATATTAATATAGAATGTAAAAATAAAAAGAATTCTCTTCAATTCAATCAAAAACATAAAAAAGCTCTTAATTCTATTAGGGGTGAATAAAAATTCGATTGAATAAAATGGAGAAACCGCTTTTGTGCTTAAGTACCAAGGCGGCAAAAGTGTGTCTTTTTTCCTGCTCGCTCTCAGAGAGTTCGCGATGTTCTCTTTCTTAGTTTTTTTTATCGAAATTGTTTATAAACGACCCCGTTTTACCATTTAAGGGGACTCTTTGCAGTTGGTAATTTCCTTAATTTTTTAGTCCTGTGTCAACATTAAAATAATGACATAATCATCC